TAGCAAAAGAAAAATTGAGATAGGTTCCTATAGTATTGAATTCCCCCCCTCACAATCGGACGTGAAGGTTTCCTCTCATCCGGCTCAAGTAGTTACACCAAATAAAGAAAGGGGTTCTTCTTCTTTTTAAACTTTGTTCGAGAAAACCCTACAAAAAGCTACTCTTTACTCAAGTTCCCAGTAAGGACCAACCTTTCATTGATTCATTATTATCTTATTTTATTTTTGATTTTCACTCTAACCTTTTTTACTTTCTTTTATGTTTCTTTATGTTTATGAAAAAAAGGAAATGTGAAGTTCTTGAGTAGTCTACTTCCCCTCAAATTAGGAATCCCCTGAAAGGAATATTTTGGGACTCGTAAAGGATTTCTTTGTCTATATATTGTATTGTTACATTCGATCTTTTTTAGGTCTCTACTCACCTCGATGGTTATGTGCCATGATATCCCTTGAAGCATATATGCGATAGATAAGCTCCCGTAACCATGCCATGTCATATTCACTTGTGCTTGCCTGAACAGAATTTCTTTCTCAAAGAAATGTCTAATTCCACAAAAAGTCTTTTTTCACGAGGTATAACTAACTATTCCTATATTATCTGTTACGGAATCGACCATGGATCAATTCCCCTTTTCTTCCATTTTTAAGTCTTGAATGCACCCATAATTCTGAGCTTCATGTTCCTCCTCCCAAGATACATGTCAGAGCCGGGGGCATCCCAATCAGATTAAATGGGATGACAGTTTATCAGTCCAAATCTGTCAAATGAAAATTTTGATCAAATCACACATCGCAATATACTAGGCCCTCTAATTCCCTAAGGGGCTTATCTAAAAGATTCGCAATATAACTAGGAAGACGTTTCAAATACCACACATGAGTCACTGGACATGTCAGTTTGATGTATCCCATTTGATACCTTCGTATCCGAGAATCAACAAATTCCACCCCGCATTCTTCACAATATTTCGGGTCTTCTTTTTCAGCTCCAATCCCTCGGTAATTTCCACAAGCACAAATCCCACTTTTTATGGGTCCAGAAATTCTTTCACAAAACAATCCATCTTTCTCCGGTTTATTAGTTTTATAATGAAAAGTATAGGGTTTTGTCACCTCTCCAACTATCTCTCCATTGGGTAGAATTTTTTTTGCCCAAGCCCTGATTTGTTGAGGGGAAACTGGTCCAATTCGAAGTTGTTGATGTTTATACTGGTCGATCATAGAATAGAAATTCTGATTCATTGAGATCAAGCTTCCTTCCTATTCATCTGGAAGTTCTTTTCAGATACAAGGAAATGATTCAGTTCCAGGGACAAAGATCGTAGTTCTCGAACGAGCAATCGAAAAGATTCTGGAGCACCCTCTGGTTTAGGTACTGTTGCTCCAATAATCGTAGCACCAAGTACTTCTTGACGAGCTCTAATATGATCAGATTTATAAGTAAGCATCTCTTGTAAAATATGAGCAACACCAAATCCCTCTAGAGCCCAAACTTCCATTTCTCCTACTCTTTGTCCCCCTTGTTTAGCCCTCCCTCTAAGGGGTTGTTGTGTAACAAGTGCGTAATGCCCACTGGAACGTCCATGGATTTTATCATCAACTTGATGAATTAATTTTAGGATATAAGACTTTCCTATTAGAACAGGTTGTTCAAAAAGATCTCCTGTTCTTCCATCAAATATTCTGCTTTTTCCCGGATATTCGGGTTCAAATACCCATGGATTTTTTGTTTGCTTACTGGCTTCATATAATTCAGAAAACACTAGTTTTCTTGAGGCCTCTTGCTCATATCTCTCATCAAAGGGCCCTATTCGATAATGTTTCTTTAGCAGATCCCCTGCTAACCCGAGCGAACATTCAAATATCTGTCCCACATTCATTCGTGAGGGGACTCCTAATGGGTTGAATACCATATCAACGGGCGTTCCATCTTGTAAATAGGGCATATCTTGTCTAGACAAAATCTTAGAAATAATACCCTTATTCCCATGCCTTCCAGCTACTTTATCACCTACTTTGATTTCACGTTTCTGTGAAATATATACACGAATCCTTTCTGGATTATAATTGGAAACCCCCTTCCTATGGATCCATCTCACATCAATAACTCGACCCCTTCCCCCTATAGGTAGTCTTAGAGAAGTTTCTTTTGAAGTGGATACCTGAATGCCAAGTATAGCTCGTAATAATCTATCCTCCGGGGCATATGACGATTCGCTCGCTGTCTGAGGTGTTAATTTACCTACTAAGATATCACCTGTTTCTACCCAAGATCCAAGCATCACAATTCCATTTTTGTCTAAATTTCGGAGTAAACGAGCCTCTAAATGCGGAATCTCCTTAGTGATTCTTTCAGGACCTTGGCTTGTTACATGAGTCTTAATTTCATATTTTCGGATGTGAAAAGAAGTATAAATATCTTCATAGACCAAACGTTCGCTAATTAGTACTGCGTCTTCAAAATTGTAACCTTCCCATGGCATATAAGCTACTAATACATTTTTTCCTAAAGCGAGTTCCCCACCAGCTGTAGCCGCACCGCCCGCTAGAATTTGTCCCTTTTTAATGTATTTACCCTGCTGAACCTGAGTTTTTTGATGCATACAAGTATTTTTGTTAGAACGTTGATACATAACTAATGGGATACTTAGAGTATCCCCATTACTTGAGAAAATGATCTTTTGAGTCTCAGTATAAATTATTTTTCCCTTGCGTTCAGCTATAGCTGAAATCCCCGAATCTAGAGCCGTTTGGCCTTCCAACCCAGTTCCAACAATGCACTTCTCGGACCGAGAAAGGGGAACTGCTTGGCGCTGCATATTAGAACTCATTAAAGCTCGATTCGCATCATTATGCTCGATAAAAGGAATGAGGGAAGCTCCAATAGAAAAATATTGGAAGGGAAAAATGCTTCTAAGATGAATCTCTTCCCATGCAATAGTCAGGAATTCTTGACGATATCGAGCTGGAACAACCTGTTGTTCTTGAATACCCCGATTCAAGGCCAAAGAATTTCCTGCTGCTACCATATAATATTCATCTCTATTTGGTGATAAATAAACCATCTGTGCCTCTTTTGATCTATCAGATAATTCATAAAACGGACTCTCTATAGATCCCCAATAACCAACCTTCACATGAATAGCTAATGATCCAATAAGTCCAACATTGATTCCTTCGGACGTGTCAATAGGACAAATACGTCCATAGTGACTCGGGTGGATATCTCGTATCCGAAAACTAGCAGTTCGCCCCGTCAATCCTCCAGGGCCCAAATAACTCCATTTTCGCCCATGAACAATTTGTGTCAACGGATTAGTTTGATCCAAAACTTGAGATAAAGGGTGTAGGCCAAAAAACGATTCATAAGTAGTTGTTAATGAAGTTGAATTTACCAAATTTTGAGGAGTCGGTATCAATTTATGCCTGATTGCTCCACATATAGTTCCTCGAACCGTATTTTCTAAACGAACAAGAGCCAATCCAAATTGATCCTGTAATAGATCTGCTACAGAACGAATACGTTTATTTTTCAAGTGATTCATATCGTCAAGTGTACCCATTCCCAATTTCATTCCAATCAAATGATCCACAGCAGCCAATAGATCTCGTGGTAACAAAAATGTATTGTTTTGGGGTATATCAAGATTAAGTCTCCGGTTCATATTTCGTCGACCAATCTTTCCTAATTCACATCTTTGTTGAAAAAATTTCTTTTGTAATTCCTTGCATAAGGACTCAGAAAATACCGGATCTCCCCCTACACAGGCAAATTGTTGATAAAACTCCAAAATAGCATTTTCTTTTGACCCAATCTTTTTTTTCTCTTTATCATTCGGGAAAGACAAGAAGATTTCAGGGTAACAAACATTATCTAGAATTTCTCTTATATTCGAACCCATAGCTGATGATAGAACTAGAATAGATATTTTTTGTTTTCTACTTACACGGGCCCATATCCTTGCTTTTCTATCAATTTCTAATTCCGACCTTCCCCCCCAATCCGATATTATAGTACTGGTATAGACAGAAATTCCGTTATGTTCCAATTCTGAACGGTAGTAAATACCGGGACTTTGCAATATTTGGTTTATCACAATTCGGTATATTCCATTTACTATAGAGGTTCCAAAAGAATTCATTATAGGGATGTTTCCAATAAAAACGGTTTGTTCTTGCATATTTCTACCGGTTTTCCAAATTAAGACCGCGGGTACATATAATTCAGAAGAATATGTGAGTGATTCATACACAGCATCTCTTTCTTTTATCAAGGGCTCTACCAATTGATATGTTTCCACAAATAATTGAAATTCAATTTCTTGATCTCTATCTTCAATTTTTTGAAACTTATGAAATTCTTCCGTCAAGCCCTGATTAATGAACCTACAAAATCCCTCAAATTGTATCTGACTAAATCCAGGTATTGTGGATATTCCCTCATTTCCATTCTGTAGCATCTTAATCTGAAGTTTCCTCTTTATTGAAAAAATCCCATTATTTGCTTGGCTCACTATTCATCGAACCCTACCGATTAATCTAGCAATGATGGAATGGATATTCTGTTTACTGAATCACATAAAAATTTAGTCAACTCCATCCATATATATCATACATATGAACGGAAGCAAGACAGAGAAATGGAGGGCATTTTCGCGATGCAAGTTCGAATTTGAGCTTGAGCCAGGTACAAATAGAAAGAAATGGAAATTGATAAAGCATTCGGGAAAAATTCTGTCACTTAGGCTGATGGAGTCTTTTATCGGATATCAAAATTGATCCAATTTATACCTAATTCTTTTATTATGATATTACGATCAGGGTACAAAAAAATAAAAAATCAATGAATTCAGGATTTAATCTGCTCTCTATGAATAAGATAAAAACAGAATAAAACAGCATAGAGTTTCTCTTTTTTTAGCACACACAATTCAATGTTCAAAAAGGAATTCGCAAATCTTTGGTAGTATAATTTCTAAAATACATAAAATACAATGGAATTGCGTACGTATATAGTCATAGGAGTAATCTTTAGGAAGTACATGCCGATATAGCTGTCTAGCTATCCGTATATCACATCTTTTATCATAATTGAACTTGGTGCAACATAGGTTCGGTCGCATTCTATCATAATGTCTATCTTCTATTCATATTCAATGAAATATGAAAGCACGGATGATCCTATATAGGGATAGGATATGTGCATAAGAAATAGACCCGGGCTCGATATCTTATCTACGTATAAAAATTTCTGTTCTGGAGTTTAAACTGTTCTGGGGTTTACATATACACATAGATTTTCTTATAATTCTAATTGATAATGTAATTGATAATGATTAGTCGTAAATCAATTGGATTTTGCATCCATTAAGATAATACAAATGGAGATATAAAATTAAGAACTGTTCACTAATTCAAAGTAAGAAAAGTAAGTAAGAGTAAAAGAGAAAAGAAATAAGTAAATAGTTAATGAAGTAAAAAGTGAATTATTCTAAATTGCCCTGCATTTTACAGTCTGTGACCGGGGGCGGGAATCTTTTCACTTTTCTATAGATCTATCGAATCTATAGAAAAGTGAAAAGAGAAGGTAAGTTTTTAAGCGACGCGTTTTTTGAGATAAAATCAATCGAAGAAAAGAATAGAAACAGGATCCAATAAAAAAGAGGAATTCTTTTTTGGAAAAGGATAAGTCCAATGGGATTCAAGATCCAAAAAGAAATTAAGAAAGTAAAAAATTCAAATCAAAAAAAAAATGAGGAGAGGAATAGAAATAGAATTATAGAAATTCTCTAAATAGAATATAAGTATAAGAATATCTATACATCTATAAATAATTTCTTTATCCATTTTGGATGGAATTTGGCGGCATGGCCAAGTGGTAAGGCGGGGGACTGCAAATCCTTTATCCCCAGTTCGAATCTGGGTGTCGCCTGATCAACAAAAAAAGACTTGGAATTTCTTAATCCTGTTGATCGAACTTGACGAATCCTTGCCCATAGGCAAGGGCTAGGTCTGTCGATACTTGATTTTGAGAAAAAAGACTGTCATCTTTTTTCTCAAAATCTGGGTTCTGAGTGTGGCTCAAACAGGTACCAATAAATCTGAAGCAACCCAATCTTATTAATGATTGGTTTGGGCTATTCTGAATTGAATCAAATAAAAGAAATAGTGAGAATTCATTCTGGGCATCAGAACTATAAAAGTAAGAAATCGGAAATCTTGGTATCCAAAGGTTCCTAAGAGACACTCCATTTTGGCTCTTAAGATTTAAGAATTTAAGAAAGGATTATAAAAAAGACTATAAAGACTCCCTAATTATTTTACACTAGAACTTTCTTAATATTGAGGTAGTGTCTACTAACTCTGTTTGCGATCAAATTAGATTGGATAGGCTGATGGTAAATTCATTTCATAATTGTGGAAAGAACTGAAGATACTTTGTATCCAGACTCACTAAAGGCTCTGAGTGCTGCTCATAAATTTAATCAGAATGGTTGAATGGCTCTTCTTTTTTTTCCAATTCTTTCTATTTCAATGGAATTCTATTGAATAAGAAATCTAGGAAATTTTTATGAGTGGATTCATGAAATTGTTTCATAAAGAGCTGTAAGTAAGAATCCTATTTTGACTCTGCACCATTGATTCCACTATGATTATGAATCAATAATGGAATAATTCCTTAAATAGGAGACATCATTCACATGGATATAGTAAGTCTCGCTTGGGCTGCTTTAATGGTAGTGTTTACATTTTCTCTTTCACTTGTAGTATGGGGAAGGAGTGGGCTTTAGAGCTAGGAATATTACTAATTTAGTACTTTACTGAAAAATCTACTTGTATCAATTGTGATCATTTTGCGAAAGCTTAAAAAAAAACTTGACTTGCTTTAGTTTATCTATCTATTATTTCTTAGATATATTAGTAGTATTATATTTCTATTTTCTATTTAATCTTCTATTAAATATTTTTCTTTTCTTATTCTATTATTCCTACATTAATTCTTTCGAAGGGCTCCCGGATCCATATCCATAAGCATAATAAGAGATCTAAAAAATAAGGAATTCAAGCAGTTGGGCTTGCAATTCTTTTGGATTGATCGAAATGCATACAAATGGGTATAGAGAAAAAATAGAAAATTTGAGTGCTATTTCATTTTGATGTACGTCTAAGATCTATTCTGAATTAGATTATAGATATCTATTGTCAATTTCTCTATATAAGAGAAAGCTTCTTTCTGTATACAATACAACTTTATGTTTTATGTACTAAAAATATGAATGAATATGAAATAAGACTCAATTGTATAGTGTGGTAGAAAGAGCTATATATAGCTCTTTCTACCACACTATCTCAGATACTTCTGATTCCATATTTCATTTAAGACTGAAATAGAGTTTTAAACCTTTTCATTTCTTCAATCATTGAGAAAAATGAAGAATTCAAGTTTAATTCAAATTAATCATTTTGGCTGACTGTTTTGACGTATATGATAAGTAAAAA